CTAATCGAATTATTTTGGATTCAGAAGTGAAAGAAATCATTTTATCTACTAATAGTGGCCAAATTGGTGTATTACCAAATCACACCCCTATTGCCACAGCTGTCGATATAGGTCTTTTGAAAATACGCCTCAACGACCAATGGTTAACAGTGGCTCTAATGAGTGGTTTTGCGAGAATAGGGAATAATGAGATCACCATTTTAGGAAATGATGCAGAGATTTGTACTGACATTGATCCGCAAGAAGCACAAGAATCTCTTGAAATAGCTGAAGCTAACTTGAGTAAAGCTGAGGGTAAGAGACAAGTGATTGAAGCGAATCTAGCTCTCAGACGAGCTAGGATACGAGTCGAGGCTGTCAATGTGACTTCTTACTAGTTAGTACATCAAAATACTAGTTAAATAATCCAAATCATATTTTTCGAAGTTCTTGATTTATACACTTTTTGATTCTTCTTGATTCTTCTAATTGAAGGTAATCCCTTTCAATCGGATACAAGGAAAAAGAATGATGAATCAAAAAATTTATTAGATATCATTGGATTGACTCTGGTATCTAATAAGTTCTACCTACTATTGGATTTGAACCAATGACTCCTGCCGTATGAAAGCAATACTCTAACCACTGAGTTAAGTAGGTAATTCAAAACCACAAAGAAAAAATCTATCACTTCTATAATTATAGATAAAATATTCTTTCTAAGCAATGCTAATCTGTTAACAGTAAACAGATCAGAGATGGGATTAGGGAATATCTACCTTGACAATATCTTTTTGATATGTTAAGATATTTCTGACAAGGGCTATAGCTCAGTTGGTAGAGCACCTCGTTTACACGTGCGCCAATGCTTTTCAAGGAAGCTTATTATGTAATGAAAATGATGAATCTTATTTAAAAATCAATGTCTTACTCCATAGATTTGAAAAAACAGGAGAACAATAGCCTGACAAATAGTTGGTTTGGTCCGATTCTGGTGCGAATTCCGATACCAAATCTGATAAAACCCGTCATTGATTTGCTAGTTGATAAGGTCAATACCCAATCTATTCAATGCTAGGCATAATGAGTATAAGGAACTCAAAAAACCTCCTTTCGTCCTATGAACTTTAAGGTGTATGAGGTCTCATATTCGACTCTTACAGCGGAACGATAGAGATTCCATTTCACTTAGGTGTAGGTGGATCTAAGCTAAGGCAGACCTAAGTCAAGCTAACCCTTCTTTGAAACACTTTGGTATTGTTCCTAGATCATGATACCAATAATGAATCAGAGCACATGGAACCATCTTTTGATCTTCATCTTTCCTGTAAAGAAAAAATATGGTGGACTCACTGATCTTTTCATCAGTTGATGAAAGAGCCCAATGCAACAAAATGCATGTTGGGTCTTTGAAACAGTTCGAATCATTTCGATAATAATTCAGTTTGATCTGTTTTACCGAGAAGGTCTACGGTTCGAATCCGTATAGCCCTAATCCATTCCATTTGTGGATGTTTTAATAAAGATTTTATTTTCAGTAGAACTTAGATTTTCTCATTAGTACTTGTTTTTTATAGACTGAGCAGCTAGTTTTTTCATAAAAATGAAAGCATTACCATATGCTCATTCATGGAAATATATGGGTACAAGAAAATCAAAACAATAAATCATTTCAATGGATCTGATCAGTTCAGTATGTGTAAAATCTAGGACAAGAAAAAGAAAATCTCACCTTCGAATATATTAGATATTTTTTAATATATTCTATATTGGTAATTCTATCCAATTACTATAATTGGTAATTCTATCCAATTAATAGAAGCAAAGATCCTTTTCCTTTATATAATTGGAAGCAAAATCATACTGCGAATAGAATATGCTAGAAATCTCTAAACATTTTATTTCCCTATGTATTTAGGACTATGAAATCAGAGAATTTTCTCAGTTTTTAGAATTACTATTTTCTATTTTTCATTATAATATTTGAATTGGAATTCATTCATGTATCATTACTATAGTTATTTATCACTACTATAGTATTATTTCTATAATACATTATAGAAATATATTGGCTTTCTAAGGAATATATCTATATAAAGATATAGAAAGAATAAAACATAGTATTATCTTTCATAATTCTCAAAGATAGTTAAGATAAAAAGTGAGGTAAAAAAATTTTGTCTGTCTAAGAAAGTCTTATGTTTATAAGATATTGAAATAGAATGGAAATTGAAAAAGAATTCTGTTAAATGAATCTTTAAACAAGACATACTACACAGCAAACAAACTCATTTATTTAATCAAAATCGATTCTCAATTTCACTTAGGAAAAGAACTTTTGGATGAATTCACAATGCGAGTTCAAATCAAATAATTGAGCATATTCCAAATGAATAGGAAAGAGTATGTTATATGTTTTTGCTTGATGAATATGATATTTTCTGGACATTTCTAATAATATCAAGCCTTATTCCTATCTTAGCATTTTTTATTTCAGGAGTTTTCGCCCCGGTTTGTGAAAGACCAGAGAAGCTTTCTAGTTATGAATCGGGTATAGAACCTATGGGAAATGCTTGGTTACAATTCCGAATCTGCTATTACATGTTTGCTCTTGTTTTTGTGGTTTTTGATGTTGAAACAGTCTTTCTTTATCCATGGGCAATGAGCTTTGATGTATTAGGTGTATCTGTATTTATCGAAGCTTTCATTTTCGTGCTTATCCTAATTGTTGGTTCAGTTTATACATGGAAAAAAGGAGCATTGGAATGGTCTTAACTAAATATTCCGAAAACAAAAACAAGGAAGGAGAAGATTCTATTAAGACGGTTATGAATTTGATTGACTTTTCGTTACTTGACCAAAAAAGCTCCAATTCAGTTATTTCAACTACATCAAATGATCTTTCAAATTGGTCAAGACTCTCCAGTTTATGGCCCCTTCTATATGGTACTAGTTGTTGTTTCATTGAATTTGCTTCATTAATAGGTTCACGATTTGACTTTGATCGTTATGGTTTGGTACCAAGATCAAGTCCTAGGCAAGCGGACCTAATTTTAACAGCCGGCACCATAACAATGAAAATGGCTCCTTCTTTAGTGCGATTATATGAGCAAATGCCGGAACCAAAATATGTCATTGCTATGGGAGCTTGTACTATTACAGGAGGAATGTTCAGTATTGATTCTTATAGTACGATTCGGGGAGTCGATAAGTTAATTCCTGTAGATGTTTATTTACCGGGTTGCCCCCCCAAACCAGAGGCAGTTATAGATGCTATAACAAAACTTCGTAAAAAGATATCTCGAGAAATAATGGAAGATAGAACTAGATCTCAAGAAAAAAATAGATGTTTTACTATCAATCACAAGTTTCATGTTCAAGACAGTACTCATATTGGAAATTACACTCAAGGATTGTTCTATCAATCACAATTTACTTCAGAGATCTCTTCTGAAACGTTTTTTAGATCCAAAGACTCATTATCTTCCTACGAATTCACTAATTGGTAGAGTTATTTTGTGCAGAATAAGAAAGAGCAAGTCAATCTTTCCAAATTTGATTGAAAATGTGAAATACTTAATACAAATATGGGAGAGATCAAGACAATGCAGCAAGATCATTTATCTGATTGGCTAGTCAAGCATAATCTAGTTCATAGATCTTTAGGCTTCGATTATCGAGGAATAGAAACTTTACAAATAAAGGCCGAGGATTGGGACTCCATTGCTGTCATTTTATATGCATATGGTTACAATTATTTACGCTCGCAGTGTGCTTATGATGTAGCACCAGGTGGATTTTTAGCTAGTGTGTATCATCTTACAAGAATCCAATTCCAATATAGTATAAATAAACCAGAAGAGGTATGTATTAAAGTATTTGCGCTAAGAAATAATTCTCAAATCCCATCTGTTTTCTGGATTTGGAGAAGTGCTGATTTTCAAGAACGCGAATCTTATGACATGTTGGGAATCTCTTATGATAATCATCCACGTCTTAAACGTATCTTAATGCCTGAAAGTTGGATAGGCTGGCCCTTACGTAAGGACTATATTACTCCAAATTTCTATGAAATACAAGATGCTCATTGAATGATAAGAAAGTAATATTCACTTATATGACACGACTCCAGATTCCATTATTGAAGTGAAGTCAATGAAGATTTTTACGGTATGTTCTAGATAAAACAGAATAACTACTGGATTTGCATTCATATTATGGATAAGCTAAGCGAAAAGCATTTCGCTTCTTCAATTTGGAGAATATCATATTTATTTATTTTGTATGAACCTAAAAAAGAAGATGAATCAAAAGAGTGATGCACTATGAATTTTTTACCTTATATATCATTTAGAAATTACCCCGGAAAGTAAGGTAAACAAGAAAGAAATCGAATAAATAGAAAAGAAAATAGGAAATTCAAAAATCAAAAGGTATCGATCGAATTGGACTTGTACTATGCTTCAAATGTATTCTATCTGTTCTTATCCTTCAACTCCTCTGGATTTAAGAAATTTTTTGTTTTTTCAATTTGAATATAGATATTTTGATCTATCTTTACTTACAAATGCAAATGGGTATTTCTATTTGTTCATATACCTAGATGAATAAATATTGTATTCTATTTTCGATTATTAATGAATTTATATACATGATATATATATATATATATATATATATATATAGCAATCTATCTCAAAAAATTTGTATTCAAACCAATATATTTTAGACTTGCCAGAAACCAGATTTGAACTGGTGACACGAAGATTTTCAGTCCTCTGCTCTACCAACTGAGCTATCCCGGCCATTTTTTGTGCATTACCCTAGTGGGATACTTGTATCTATATTCTTATACTTATGTCAATTAAAGAAATTTCAATCAAAATTGATTCCAAAATTTGGACCGAGTCAGTTAATGTTAGGATAATGATATATATTGGTAATTATTTCATTATAGAGATTCCTTCCTTATATGTATTCCTTTGTAGAGGATACAATCCAAATGTTTTTCTTCAGATCCA